CTGTAGTATAATAGTAGTATAAAGGTTCTCTTCATTATTGGCTTCGGATTAGAAACTGAAAATCAGATATAATGTGAATCCGACGGATTGCTTTCGAATAATTCACGAGGGAGATTATCATATTCCTTTCTAATTCAATTAGATGCGAAATCTATAAATATTCTTTGTTTTTGTAGTTGTAGAAGATGTTTTTTGTTGGAACCCCCCCCTTTTTTTCATTTTTAAGGAATCGATTAGTTGTCCAGTAACAAGTAAGACTAGTAGATAGTCTTCGATGAAAGAAAGAGAACAAGCAAGTAATCAAATAAGAATCAATATTCACGATGCAAGCATTGTTGTATTAGGCCCTTTGGGTCTTTCGTGACCTAATTAGAAATTAGAATTAGAAAGTCGGGGCTTTCTAATTTTAAATATGTAAAGACAAAATGTATAACCGAGTTTCGCACGATTAGATTCTGCAAAACTCTTTTTCTTCTTATTTGAGATATTATGTGAATGAACCTACTACTGAATCTAATGAGTTCAAATTAAAGTAAAAAAAAAGGAAAGTAATAAAGTAAGAGGCATTATACTATAAGGTCATTTTTGGTTCGAAAATACACAATATATTCGATACAATAATAAAAAAAAGATAAAAAAAAAATAGAAATGATTTTCCAATTTTCAATTTTAAGCGATTCAAATTCATTTATTTTTTGAATGAAGTTATACAACACAGTTTTTTATTATTTAAAATAATTTTATTATTTAAAATTATTTATTATTATTTTTTATTATTATTTATAATATTAATATAATTTATAATATTAATATAATATTAATATAATTTATAATATTAATATAATATTAGTATAGTAATTATTAGTATAGATAGTAATTATTAGTATAGTAATATTTGTTTTTAAGAGTTGCACAATGAATCGAATCTGTTGATTCGGAATCACGGGATGAATAGATATCACAGATGATGAATTGATTTCTTACCTATGTCACTCTATTTTTTTATTACTATTTATAATGATAATAATTGCTGAATCAAAAACTTTCAATTGAACTTATTCTTTCAATTGGTATTTTTTTTTATCTCTTTCAAAACCAAAATTGAGATTTAGGGAAGTGCTTTATAAACATATGTATAAAAAAAAATAACATATTTCATTTAGCCTCTTTATGCCTACCATAACTAGTTATTTCGGTTTTCTACTAGCGGTTTTAACTATAACTTCAGCTCTATTTATCAGTTTGAACAAGATACGACTTATTTGAAATTAATTGAATGAATAATTCATAAAAAAAAAGAAATCTTTCTGTGGTATTCCATATATTCTATAGTTTCTTACCGTGTCAATTTCAAATTCTTGGTCATTAAGATTCATGTGCAATACGAATTAATATTTAAGAATAGATAGTACCTCTCCCTTTCTCCTTTCAAACAAATTGAAATGATTGAAGTTTTGCTATTTGGAATTGTCTTAGGTCTAATTCCTATTACTTTGGCTGGATTATTTGTAACTGCATATTTACAATACAGACGTGGTGATCAGTTGGACCTTTGATTAATTAATATCTGATTGACCCCCTACTTGTTTTAAGTTTAATCCATAGGGGGTCAAATTTAGATTACTGTTCAATTATTTCATTGTGATTTTCGACCTAAGAATAACAAGAATGGAATCACGCTCTGTAGGATTTGAACCTACGACATCGGGTTTTGGAGACCCACGTTCTACCGAACTGAACTAAGAGCGCTTTCTAAATATTTTGTAACCCTAATATTAATATATTTTTGCATGCATCTACTATTCTATTATATAGAATTATATAGAATATTGTAAAATGAAAGATTGATCATATTATGTATTGGATTATGGATACCCAATTTGAATCGATTTCAATTAATCCCTTGTTACTGCTCATAAGATAAGTAATAGGTAGGGATGACAGGATTTGAACCCGTGACATTTTGTACCCAAAACAAACGCGCTACCAAGCTGCGCTACATCCCTTTCCATTGGTCGACAGTGTCATTGTAGAGAATACCTGTATTGTTTTCCACATCTTTATTTTATCCATTCATATACAAAAATTATCTTGTCATTTATTTTTTTTTTATCTCATATCATATAACATATTATTAAGTATAATAAAAGACTTATATACGTGACGTATAATTAAACCTGCTGTAAAAAAAAAATGAATATAATATTTTTCGGGAATGTTGGGACATAAGAGGGTATATTTTTTTTTCTTTTTTTTTAAGAAAAGGAATAGCTACTGAATCGTTGTACATTTCCATTTGAATTAGGCATTCCGCGTACAAATACAAGTGATCATTAATTACATATATGTCTGATCATATATGTATTACAAATTACAATAAATAAGGAGGATTTAAAATGCGAGATCTAAAAACATATCTCTCCGTGGCACCAGTAGTAAGTACTTTATGGTTTGGGTCTTTAGCAGGTCTATTGATAGAGATTAATCGTTTATTCCCGGATGCGTTGATATTCTCCTTGTTTTAATTCTCCTTCTAGTTCTAGTTATTGACATGGGAGGGGGTGAAGAAGATTAGAGATATAATCAAATATCAGTGACTAATCCCTCCCCTTCCCTTCTTTGAATTTTCGAATTTATTAAATTATAATAAGTTCGAAAAAAGAAAGAATAAAAGTGGATTCAACTTCAGTAAAACTCGGAACTCGGACCGGGACTCTAAATTTCATTTAAATTAATAAGATAAGAGAATGAGAACGGAAATGGAAATTGATGGCTAGGTCAACAATATTATACAAAATACTTAAATGAAAAATGAAATACTTTACTGGGATTATAAATGTAGTTAGAAATTCTTCTATTACTTATTTAATTATATTACTATCTTGATTTCAACGAAATCTTTCAGAATTTGATTTCGAGTTAGCAACTTCTATTTTTTTTTTCGTTCCTTTCTTCTCTTTGGATCGGAAAATGGAATAGTTGGTTAAATAAAAAATCCAAAGGAGGTTCATGGTCAAGGGTAAAGATGTTCGAGTAACAGTTATTTTGGAATGTGCCAAATGTACTCGAAATGGTGCTAATAAGGAATCAATGAGTATTGGTATTTCCAGATATATTACTCAAAAGAATCGACATAATACGCCTAGTCGATTGGAATTGAGAAAATTCTGTCCCTTTTGTTACAAACATACAATTCATGGGGAGATAAAGAAATAGATCGAACTGATCCGATCGCCTGTATGTCACCCTTACAAGGAAGATTCAAAATGATATATATTATATATATATTCTATATAACATATATTTAAAGATAAACAACCCAAAATCCATCATCAAAATAGGATTTTTGGGATAAGGAATAAACAAATCATGGATAAACCCAAGCGACTCTATTTTAAATCCAAGCGATCTTTTCGTAGGCGTTTGCCCCCGATTGGATCGGGGGATCGAATTGATTATAGAAACATGAGTTTAATTAGTCGATTTATTAGTGAACAAGGAAAAATATTATCTAGACGGGTGAATCGATTAAACTTAAAACAACAACGATTAATTGCTAGTGCTATAAAGCAAGCTCGTATTTTATCTTTGTTACCTTTTCTTAATAATGAGAAACAATTTGAAAGAGATGAGTCGACCACTAGAACTACTGGTCTTAGAATCAAAAAGAAATAGGTTTATTCTTCACTTGAATCAAAATTCTAATACGAACTCAAAGGCGGATTGATGTTTTGTTCGAAAAATTCGCGAATCCAGATTTTGATTGTTGTATCATAAGAAAAAAATTGTTGTATCATAAGAAAAAAAAAAAGAATCAATCTTTTTTTATTGAACGTGTTGTTTGTTCATCTTGGCGACCTTATCATATTATCATATTATCATATTATTATATTGTATCATACTAATTTCTATTCTACCTTCCCGGAGTTAATTCTCCAGCGAACTCCATTTAAAATTTAAAACATTCTCATGAATTCCTTCCAATCTACTTATTTTATAATTTCATTGGAAATCATATAAAGACAATTTCTATTTAATATAGCTATTTGCGCAAGTATTTTACGATTAAGAAGCAACTGCCTCTTGTACAGATTGTGTATTAACTTATTATAACTATAGTATACACTATTGCCGCGAATTACTGCATTTATCCGAGTGATCCACAAACGACGAAAATCTCTCTTTTTCCTACCTCTATCCCGATAAGCCGAAAACAAAGCTCTTATTTTCTGTTGAGTAATAGTTCTAGTAAGTCTTGAATGAGCCCCTCGAAAACTTGATGCAAATAAACGAATTTTTGTTCTACGTCTTCGAGCTATATATCCTCGTTTAATTCTGGTCATTGAATAAATGAAACTTCGATGAATAACTAATGGATTTCCCTTCTTTCAGTTATTCCTTTTTCCTTTCCTAATTTTTGAATAACAAAACGGATTCGTCCAATGTATAAAATAAGAACTCCAATGGCTTTTGCTACTATAACCTTCCCGACCACGATTTTCTCTTTTTTTCTTCTAGGCATTTCACCTCGAAATAAAAATAAGAAATTGTATGGATAGTGATACTAGATATTAAAAAAAGCATATTAAATAAAAACACAAAGTAGTAAATCTAAATGGATAAAAAAATCGTGGGTTCCATCGTTTCTATGGTTACTTTTTAAACGGCGAGGTCCCCTCTATACACCGGAGCCCCTTCTTTCATTTAATCAATGCTATTGTTAACTTGTACAGTTTACACTCTTTGGCTCTACCTATGAATTATCCAGTAATCAGTCTTTCACAACGAGATCTACCTATACAGTAACGATATTTAATTATGAAGATTAGCTGTGTAGCTGACCCTGTTAGTCCGTTGTTGCAAGAGTAAGGGCATAATCTTTTTGCCTTTTAATTTAAATAATATTTTCCCTGCTTAATGGATAACCATTTGCTACCAATGGGAAATTCTTTTTCATCTTAAATTGAAAATTGAGACGCTTGGATTTACGATTTACACCAATAGAAACCATAAAATTTGATAAACAATAGAAGGATATGATAGATCCTTTTTATATAGTAAATGGATTTCTTCCATTTTATCCTATTTATTGGTACTGATCATTGATACTGGAAAAATGGGTTCTTTTGTCCCAGTCCATGCTCTGAACGAGTCACACATACACCCTAGTACATGTTCCTCGTCGCTGAGGGCATCCCCCAAGGGCGGGGGATTTCGTGACATTTCTGATTGGCTGTCGTGTCTTTCTAATAAGTTGTTTAATAGTTGGCATGTTGACTCGTATACATAATGAATCGGTTTAGATCGATCCTAACCGGATGATTAGGAATTACTTCTATATTGATAATTCTATATTAATAGATTAATTAATATAATACTATATCAAACCCCGGTAGGTAAGAAGATAAGATTTTGAATTGCGTATTTTCGTGACATCCTTGTTATTTTTTATTCTACCGCTACAAGATCAACAATTCCATGAGCTTGGGCTTCTGTTGCTGACATAAAAACATCTCTTTCCATGTCTTCGGATACAACCCATAAAGGTTTGCCCGTTCTTTGTACATAAACCCTTGTGATGGTTTCGCGTAACTTCAGCAGTTCTTCCGCTTCCTGGATAAATTCTCCCGTTTGTGCCTCATAAAAAGAACTAGCAGGTTGATGGATCATTACCCTGATTATATAACATAAAAAATGGTTCTTCTATCTCGAAGATAAATCAAAGAGAACAAATCAAATAAAGAATAATAAATACTACGAAAAACAAGATAGAATTGAACAACCGTACGGGCATCGTTATCTTTTGCGCATTGCATACGGCTCTACAATGGAATTCACTTTTCCCTCCCATCGAAGAAACAGAAAATATAGGGTCTATCATACTAGACCCAGATCGATAAATAATCCAATAATCATCCTTCCTTTTTTTTTTTATTTTGGAGTAGTTAAAAAATACTATGATGGCTCCGTTGCTTTATATTTATATAGATATTTATTTAGTCTTTTATTCAACAATCCCAAAGTTTCTTTTTTTTTTTTATTCTTTCATAACATAATTAGTCTGTCTTCTGGGGTGAAAACAAAACAGTTTGTGACGCTGCAATAGGCTTCCGATAGATCAGATAAAATCGGAAATGCCCCTTATCTCATACTACTCTTTCGATATATAATCTAATGGTTTTTTTTCTCATATCGAATTCAAAATGCCATGCTATTATTACTTAATAGTCATATTTCATATGGCGAAGGCATAGTCTTCTTTTTTCTCTCAAATACAAAACTCATTGGCGCCGAGCATGAGGGAATGCTAGACGTTTGGTAATTTCTCCTCCGACCAGAATAAAAGATCCCATTGAAGCGGCTAATCCCATGCATATTGTCTGTACATCTGGTCCTACAAATTGCATAGTATCATAAATAGCTACTCCGGGTATTACCCACCCCCCGGGAGAGTTTATAAACAAATACAGATCTTTGGTATCATCCTCTATACTAAGATATACCATAAGACCAATAAGTTGATTCGAGATCTCGCTATCAACCTCTTGGCCTAAAAAAAGTAATCTTTCTCGATAAAGTCGGTTGATTAGGATAAAATTGTATCTTTAGGAACCATACGCGCACCTTTTGATGCATACAGGTTATCAAAAATCGCGAAAAAAAGAATCAATGTGTAGATTACAGCCCGCATTCTTTTGGACTCCTTCTAACAAAGGACTTTTTTGATTCCATTTTTCTTTTTCAAGAAAGATTCGTTTTGGTCTGTTTACTTTACCTATAAATATCAAAAAATAGAAAAGTAATTGACTAAATTTATCGAACGAACTTCTCATTGATGTATTGTTTCATCGAGATTGAATACAAATCACGATGTCATTTTCTTGTTCCGGAATGGGTTTCTTCAATTTTGTTAGGTTTATGTTCTACTCCAAGTCAAGTAAAGATCGGCCCTATTTTTATTTGCACATATAGGACAAATGTCCCAATACCAAGTCTTTTTGATATGGCTTTCTTATTTTTCAATTTATTTTATGTCATGTCTTCTGCCAAATATTTAATGTATTCATTATATTACTCGATTGATTAAACAGTTTAAGATCACTCCTGTTTATAAATTAAAAATAGAATATGATAAAGATAGTAATCATAGATATATTACCAATTGGGTTTTTTGTAAACGGAGCCTGGATACTTCATTTTATTGGTCCAACCGAGACAACTATAAAGTATTCTAAACCATAAATTATTCTAATTGATAATATTAATCTGGATACCCCCCCCCCAAAAAAAAAAACAAAATAAATATAATTGCATTTCACGCTCCAAATTTTTGATAAGTCAATCAATCTTTCTTGGGCGAAAGAGAGGATATCTCGATCGGGGGAGAGAATGGGGGAATCCCATGTGACCCAATATATCTGACAAGTCGCACTATACGTCAACCCAAGATGCATCTTCCTCTCCAGGACTTCGAAAAGGTACTTTTGGAACACCAATAGGCATTAAATGAAAGAAAAAAAGAATTAAGTACTATATCTTACTTTGATGTGGAAGCGTAACAATGGGTTTATTGTCTTAAACAATGGGTTTATTGTCTTAATATTAATAAGATTAGCCTTTATCATAGTTTATCCATAAAGTGAATAAGTTCATAACATAAAATAAAAAAAGAAGACAGAATGACTATGACTAAAGGAGAAAATCTTTAGGAATAGGTCTTTTTAATGATATGAACAAATATGTATGCTTTCACTCATAGAAAATGAACGTGGGATCCCTCCCCCCTACCATTGCGTATTGGTACTTATCGGATATAGAATAGATCTGCTTCTTTTTGTTCCTACAAACAGAACTCTTCCATTATTACTAAAAGAATAAGAATAGAACAAATATTAATCCTTTCTTCGAGATAATCTACTGAAAAAAGGGGGGGTACATAGCATAGTTTTTTCCAATGCAATAAAGTTACATAGTGTCTATTTTTCGTTGATAAAGGGGTATTTCCATGGGTTTGCCTTGGTATCGTGTTCATACCGTCGTATTGAATGATCCGGGTCGTTTGCTTTCTGTCCATATAATGCATACAGCTCTAGTTGCTGGTTGGGCCGGTTCGATGGCTCTATACGAATTAGCGGTTTTTGATCCCTCTGACCCTGTTCTTGATCCAATGTGGAGACAAGGTATGTTTGTTATACCCTTCATGACTCGTTTAGGAATAACCAATTCATGGGGCGGTTGGAGTATCACAGGAGGGACTATAACGAATCCGGGTATTTGGAGTTACGAAGGTGTGGCCGGTGCACATATTGTGTTTTCTGGCTTGTGCTTTTTGGCAGCTATTTGGCATTGGGTGTATTGGGATCTAGAAATATTTTGTGATGAACGCACAGGAAAACCTTCTTTAGATTTACCTAAGATTTTTGGAATTCATTTATTTCTTTCAGGACTGGCTTGTTTTGGGTTTGGCGCATTTCATGTAACGGGGTTGTATGGTCCTGGAATATGGGTGTCCGATCCTTATGGACTAACCGGAAGGGTACAATCTGTAAATCCAGCGTGGGGTGTGGAAGGTTTTGATCCTTTTGTTCCGGGAGGAATAGCCTCTCATCATATTGCAGCAGGTACATTGGGCATATTAGCAGGTCTATTCCATCTTAGTGTCCGTCCGCCCCAACGTCTATACAAAGGATTACGTATGGGAAATATTGAAACCGTCCTTTCCAGTAGTATCGCTGCTGTTTTTTTTGCTGCTTTTGTTGTTGCTGGAACTATGTGGTATGGTTCAGCAACTACCCCGATTGAATTATTTGGTCCCACTCGTTATCAATGGGATCAGGGATACTTCCAGCAAGAAATATATAGAAGAGTTGGCGCTGGGCTAGCCGAAAATCAAAGTTTATCAGAAGCTTGGTCTAAAATTCCTGAAAAATTAGCTTTTTATGATTACATCGGCAATAATCCGGCAAAAGGGGGATTATTCAGAGCGGGCTCAATGGACAACGGGGATGGAATAGCGGTTGGGTGGTTAGGACACCCTATCTTTAGAGATAAAGAAGGTCGTGAACTTTTTGTACGTCGTATGCCTACTTTTTTTGAAACATTTCCGGTTGTTTTGGTAGACGGAGACGGAATTGTTAGAGCAGATGTTCCTTTTAGAAGGGCAGAATCGAAGTATAGTGTCGAACAAGTAGGTGTAACTGTGGAGTTCTATGGCGGCGAACTGAATGGAGTCAGTTATAGTGATCCTGCTACTGTGAAAAAATATGCTAGACGTGCTCAATTGGGAGAAATTTTTGAATTAGATCGTGCTACTTTGAAATCCGATGGTGTTTTTCGTAGCAGTCCAAGGGGTTGGTTTACTTTTGGACATGCTTCGTTTGCTCTACTCTTTTTCTTCGGACATATTTGGCATGGTGCTAGAACCTTGTTCAGAGATGTTTTTGCCGGTATTGACCCAGATTTGGATGCTCAAGTAGAATTTGGAGCATTCCAAAAACTTGGGGATCCGACTACAAGAAGACAAGTAGTCTGATATAAGATTGATTTCTTACTTTTCACCTTTATTTTTGTGATTTAACATAGTTTAACATAAATAGGGTACCGGATAAATCTTGATTTGAATTGCTGCCTTTCCTTTGACTCTTTCTTTTTAATTATCCGGGAGACGATCCAAAATAAACAGGTATGGAAGCTATAATTGTAAACCACAATCGAATCTATGGAAGCATTGGTTTATACATTCCTTTTAGTCTCGACTTTAGGAATAATCTTTTTCGCTATCTTTTTTAGGGAACCGCCTAAAGTTCCAACTAAAAAGATGAAATGATTTTTGATTATCTCTATCTCAATTGAATTAATGAGCCTCCCAATATTGGGAGGCTCATTAATTCAACTAGTCTCCGTGTTCCTCGAATGGATCTCTTAGTTGTTGAGAGGGTTGCCCAAAAGCAGTATATAAGGCGTACCCAGTAAAACTTACAAGTAAACCAGATATAGAGATGGCAACTAAGGTTGCTGTTTCCATTATTATATAATTTTAAGACTACAACGGATCTATGATAAGATCATTTATTTACAATAGAATGGTATACAAAGTCAACGACTCTCAATGAATACAAAATAGGATTTATGGCTACACAAACCGTTGAGGATAGTTCTAGATCTGGTCCAAGACGAACTATTATAGGGGATTTATTGAAACCATTGAATTCGGAATATGGTAAAGTAGCTCCCGGTTGGGGAACTACTCCTTTGATGGGTATCGCAATGGCTCTATTTGCGATATTCTTATCTATTATTTTGGAGATTTATAATTCTTCCATTTTACTGGACGGAATTTCAATGAATTAGATTAACAAGAACTACTAAATAGCTTTTCAATACAAAACCAAGTGAAGCATTTAGGTCGCTTTTAGTCCATTCTATTTTTTGGTAGTTCGACCGTGGAATTTCTTTGTTTCTGTATTTCCGGAATATGAGTGTGTGACTTGTTATAATTGATCCTATGGATACTACAGAAATCGGTTCTGTCATCTTGATACAGATGGTTTTACCTCGTCGGATATTCATTCTAGTATCTGGAACGCGCGGAATATATGAAAGAAATAGATTACAAACTATTATAACTATGATTCATATTTCATATTCAGACCTCGCTTGCCGGACTCCAAAAAAAGAATTAACCAAAAAGAGTTAAAAAAAAGGGTTAGAAGTTATAAATTGAAATATTTTGATTCTTTTTCTGTTTCTGCTTTTTTTATTTTGAATTAAAGGATAAACCGTTCTTTGTATTTTTTTTTTTCATTATATATATTCATTGAATAAGTGATGATCCACCGATTCTTACTCAGAGAATTTTTGGACTTATTTTGAAGGTTTTATTGAATCATCGTGGTTGTAGTATGAATCTGAGGTTTTAATCGATTCTATAGGGTCTTAACAAGAGAATTCCTATCAATAATAAAGAAAACAGAAGTAAAGCTGCATTACACACAAATAAAAAATCAAAGAAAAGAAAAAAAAAATAGGTAAATAGAAGATTCAAGAGGCCTGTAACCATCAACATAAAGACGAATGAGCCAACTTGATATTTTGGCATTATAACCACAAAGAAGAGCTTTCAGATTTTTATTCTTTCGTATCTTTAGAGAAAGATTGAATCATAGGATTAAAGAAGTTTCAAACTTTCTATTCCACATATCCGTTATAGCCAGTATTTGGGTGTTTCTGTTTGAGCCGTACGAGATGAAATTCTCATATACGGTTCTCAGAGGGGGAGTTCCTTGAGTTTACCTATCTCAATAAAGTCTATGATTGGTTCGAAGAACGTCTTGAGATTCAGGCGATTGCAGATGATATAACTAGTAAATACGTTCCTCCGCATGTCAATATATTTTATTGTTTAGGCGGAATTACGCTTACTTGTTTTTTAGTACAAGTAGCTACGGGATTTGCTATGACTTTTTACTATCGCCCGACCGTTACTGAAGCTTTTGCTTCTGTTCAATATATAATGACTGAAGCTAATTTTGGTTGGTTAATCCGATCAGTTCATCGATGGTCGGCAAGTATGATGGTCCTAATGATGATCCTGCACGTATTTCGTGTGTATCTCACCGGTGGCTTTAAAAAACCTCGTGAATTGACTTGGGTTACAGGTGTGGTTCTGGCTGTATTGACCGCATCTTTTGGTGTGACTGGTTATTCCTTACCTTGGGATCAAATTGGTTATTGGGCAGTAAAAATTGTAACAGGTGTACCGGAAGCTATTCCTGTAATAGGATCGCCTTTGGTAGAGTTATTACGTGGAAGTGCTAGTGTAGGACAATCCACTCTGACTCGTTTTTATAGTTTACACACTTTTGTATTACCTCTGCTTACTGCCGTATTTATGTTAATGCACTTCCCAATGATACGTAAGCAAGGCATCTCTGGTCCTTTATAGAGAATAAAGAATATAATATAGATCATAGATATTTGTAATCAGTTATTTATCACTTCACTCAGGGTAGGAACAATAGGATTTCATTGCTATAAATATGGATTATTGAAAAGAATAAAACATGTATTTGGATATTTCCCTTCAACCCCACAAAATTGTATTATTTCTTTGACACTAATGGTTGAAGTGAATTCTCCGAAGAGAAAATGGATTATGGGAGTGTGTGACTTGAACTATTGATTAGTCCGTGCAGATATATTCCTTATCTGCCACATTTGTTTGAATTCACAACTAAATGTGTCTTTGTTCCAACCACCGCGTAAGCCCCATACAGAGGATAGGCTGGTTCACTTGAAGAGAATCTTTTCTATGATCAGACTTGATTATGTGGTGCGTGAACAGGCTCCGTAAGATCCAGTAGAATAAGTGATGCGGCATAATACAGATTTTGTTTTATCTATTTCACTTACTTAATAGTATGGAAATGCACTCATTTCTTTTGCATTGACCCGATTTATGATATATGATACTATCGGAGTGCAACAAGGGATCTAAAGAA